GAATGGACCACATCGTGGAACAATACAAAATTTGTTTTCACCTTTAATCATAAATGAAACTTCAATAGAAAATTTCATAGAAAAAAATAAGATTCATACTATCTTTCTTACTGATACTGATTCTCGAGAATTTAAAGATAAAACAGATATATTTGATAACAACCCATTATCAACAAAAATGAGTTATTTCTTGACTTTAATCAGTGAACTTAAATCAAATTTGAATTTGAAAGGATCTTCTTTATTTTCAGAACAAGGAAGAATGGATTCCGAAAATAAAACAAAATTTTTATTCAATGCAATTAGAAGTGATCTTAATGATCAAAAAAAAAAAAAAAAATCTATTGGAATAAAAGAAATCAGTAAAAAAGTCCCTCGATGGTCATACAAATTAATCAACGAATTAGAACAACAGGAAGGAGAAAGTGAAGAAGAAGTACCAATAGATTATCAGATTCGTTCAAGAAAAGCCAAACGTGTAGTGATTTTTACTGATAACCGGGGAAATACCGATCCTAATAATAAGGATACTAATAATTCTAATAAAAGAGACGAAGTAGCTTTGATACGATATTCGCAACAATCTGATTTTCGTCGAGACATAATCAAAGGTTCAATGCGAGCCCAAAGATGTAAAACAGTTATTTGGGAACTTTTTCAAGCAAATGCACATTCTCCGCTTTTTTTGGACAGAATAGACAAATCACACCCTTTTTTTTTTGATATCTCCGAACTGATAAAACTCATTTTTAGAAATTGTATAGGAAAGGGAGCAGAATTAAAAATTTCAGATTATACAGAAGAAAAAATAAAAGAAAGGGAAAAAAAGGAAAAGGACAAAAAAGAAGAGAACAAAAGAAAAGAGAAAGCGCGGATAGAAGTAGCAGAAGCCTGGGATACCATTCCATTTGCTCAAGTAATAAGAGGTTCCATGTTAATAACTCAATCGATTCTTAGAAAATATATTATATTACCGTCATTGATAATAGCTAAAAATATTGGCCGTATGCTATTATTACAATTTCCTGAGTGGTCTGAGGATTTAAATGAATGGAATAAAGAAATGCATGTTAAATGCACCTATAATGGTGTTCAATTATCAGAAACAGAATTTCCGAAAAATTGGTTAATAGACGGTATTCAAATAAAGATGCTATTTCCTTTCTGTCTGAAACCCTGGCACAGATCTAAGCCACGGTCCTCTCATATAGATCGAATCAAAAAGAAAGGACAAAAAGATGATTTTTTTTTTTTAACGGTTTGGGGAATGGAAGCTGAACTTCCTTTTGGTTCTCCCCAAAAACGGCCTTCCTTTTTTGAACCCATTTTTAAGAAACTCGAAAAAAAAATTGGAAAATTGAAAAAAAAGTATTTTATATTTCTAAAAGTTTTAAAAGAAAGAACAAAATTTCTAAATATCTCAAAAAAAACAAAAAAATGGATTATCAAGGGCATTCCGTTTTTAAAAAAAATAAAAAAAGAACTCTCAAAAGTAAATCCAATTCTATTATTTAGATTGAGAGAAATATATAAATCAAGCGAAACTAAAAAAAAAAAAGAAAAAGATTCTATAACCCGCAATCATATAATTCATAAATCCTTTAGTCGAATTCAATCTACATATTGGACAAATTTTTTACTGACAGAAAAAAAAATGAAAGATCTGACTGATAGAACAAGCACAATCAGAAATCAAATAAAAAGAATTACAAAAAATAAAAAAAAAGTGACTCCAGAAATAAATGATAGTCCTAATAAAACAAGTTATAATGCTAAAAGATTCGAATCACCAAATTGGCAAATATTAAAAAGAAGAAATACTCGATTAATCCATAAATTACATTATTTTATAAAATTTTTCACTGAAAGGATATACGCAGATATCCTTCTATCTATTATTAATATTCCCAGAATTAATATACAACTTTTTGTTGAATCAACAAAAAAAATGATTGATAAATCCATTTACAATAATAAAAAAAATAAAAAAAGAATTAATAAAACAAATCAAAATAAAATTCATTTTATTTCGACTATAAAAAAGTCACTTTATAATATTAGTAATAAGAATTCACAGAATTTTTTTGACTTATCCTCCTTGTCACAAGCATATGTATTTTACAAAATATCACAAACACAAGTTCTTAACTTGTATAAGTTAAGATCTATTCTTCAATATCACGGAATGTCTTTTTTTCTTAAGACTTCAATAAAAGATTATTTTGGAAAACAAGGAATAATTCATTATGAATTAAGACATAAGAAACTTCGGAATTCTGGAATAAATCAATGGAAAAACTGGTTAAGAGGTCATTATCAATACCATTTATCTCAGATTAGATGGTCTAGATTAATAGCAGCAAAATGGAAAAATAGAATCAATAAATGTCGTACAATTCAAAATCAAGATTTAAACAAAGAGAATTCATATGAAAAAGACCTATTAATTCATTACAAAAAACAAAACGATTACGAAGTATATTCATTACCAAATCAAAAT